ATGAAATAAAATACAAAGAAATAAAAGGGTATATAATTCTATTTGTTTGGATCTGAACTGAATCTTGTCTATTAACTATTTAATTCGACCCATCTATTTTATAGATGGGGTATATCTCGTCAAGATGAATAAAAAAAATATGGATTCTTAGTTAAACTATGCTATAAATAAAATAAAAAAATATGGATGCCAATTCATATTAATTAATTTATGGAAAACAAACTAGACCAATTTAATCATGTGCCAGGAACCAGATTTGAACTGGTGACACGAGGATTTTCAGTCCTCTGCTCTACCAGCTGAGCTATCCCGACCAGTCCCAATGTAGCATCCTTATTTTAATTTTATTAGAGGATGGGGTCTTTGTCAATTAACAGTACGCAAGAAGGTTACAAAGTATTATCTAGGTCCTAGAAGCTCTTGGGTCTTAAAAAATTCAGTATGAGGAATGGTACCGATTTCGTTCAAATCGAGTTTTTTTATCAAAGATGTTCTTTTCTATATTTCTATATACTATTATATACTAATAAACATTTATATACTATTAAACATTTCTGCCTAGATCTATTTATAAACGAATCAACTACGAATAGAATATAGAATAGGGCGGGTACATCAGGAATTTTCAACCTCTAACAAAACAAAAAGGTCGATAAGCAAAAGGGTCGGGGAGGTCAAATAGGCTTTTTGGGGATAGAGGGACTTGAACCCTCACGATTTTTAAAGTCGACGGATTTTCCCCTCACTATAAATTTCATTGTTGTCGGCATTGACATGCAGAACGGGACTCTCTCTTTATTCTCGTCCGATTAATCAAATCATTTCGTGAAAAGATCCACAGGCTGTGGGTGAATCATTTGATACAGTTTGTATATACCTTTCTTTTTCATCCTTTCGGAATTTTTGGTGAAAAGGTTTCTTTACCAACGTAATCAACTCCATTTGTTAGAACAGCTTCCGTTGAGTCTCTGCACCTATCCTTTTTTTCTTTCTGAGCCTTTCTTTTTCTTTTTATAGGATTTGGCTCAGGATTGCCCCTTTTATTAATTCCAGGGTTTCTCTGAATTTGAAAATTAGCACTTAGTAGGTTTCCATACCAAGGCTCAATCCAATTAAGTCCGTAGCGTCTACCAATTTCGCCATATCCCCCCTTTTCTTTTAAAGTGTTTTCTTCTCTTTGATTTCTTACCAATCCTCGCTAGGAAACCCTTCTTCGGTTTGGTCCAACTAAGACTAAATAAGATTTTATTATTTCTGTATACACAATTCAATATAGATTGATATATATATAAGATATATATATCTTTATCTGCCACTCTTCCCGGAACCTTTTGCATACTTGAACGGTCGATTTTTTGTTGTCTTAATTTCCGCATTTACGACTTATATCCTTCTGAATGAAAGCGGAAGAATGTCTCATTAGCTAGAACGAATCATTCCTAGATAAGATAGAATCAAATAGAAATAATATATAAAAAAAAGAATCTCTAGAAAATAGAACTAATTTAATTAGTGATAAATATTGATACTACTAGAATAATACTAGAATTGTATTCTACAATAATACATATTTATTCGTGATAAAGAAATGAAACTTCTAAATTTTTGATCATTCTATTAATTGTTATGTTCTATAAATATTCAAGATTGATTTGATTTTTAGTTAGTGAAATTTGAGTTAAAATTTGATATTCTATTCTTTTATCTAGGATTGGATTCTGATTAGATAATAAAAAAAATTTTAGTAAAAAAGATACTAATACTTTAATGGATTGGTATTTTATTGAATTCCTATTCATAGAAAATAAATGTTATGTGAGCCCGCTTAGCTCAGAGGTTAGAGCATCGCATTTGTAATGCGATGGTCATCGGTTCGATTCCGATAGCCGGCTTTTCCTATTTATTAAACTTTTCCACGATTGAGAATGCCCCTTTGAAATTCAAAAATGTTGAAAGGGTATCGTCCACCCTTCCAAATACAAAAATGAGAAATTTCTATAAAAGCTTACAACTCTAACTCTGTCAGGTGCCAGGAAAAAGAATCCTTTTCCTATAATAGACATTCGAAAGGGGTCTGTATATTTAATATTTATCCAATTAATCTCATTCTCTTTTAGAGTACACAAGTACGCTGATTGAGTAAACCCCCTTTCATTTAGTTCCGTTTTAGTTTAGAGTTAAAAAATCAAAAATTACTGAACAAAAGAAGAATAAAATTCATTTGAAATAACCATAAGGAGTCTTTATGTCGCGTTACCGGGGACCTCGTTTCAAAAAAATACGCCGTCTGGGAGCGTTACCAGGATTAACTAAGAAAGGGCCTAGGGCCGGAAATGACCTTAGAAACCAATCACGTTTGGGGAAAAAATCTCAATATCGTATTCGTCTAGAAGAAAAGCAAAAGTTGCGTTTTCATTATGGCCTTACAGAGCGGCAATTACTTAAATATGTTCGTATTGCTGGAAAAGCAAAAGGGTCAACAGGCCGAGTTTTACTACAA